TAGTCTAGTTACTTCGTTCTCTATTTCTACTGGCAGGATCCTGAGGAAAAGAATTTCGTTTCCACCGAGCTGAAACAATATGCGATGCGGATGGTTCTAGTAAACCAAAACCACTCTCTTCCAGCTTGTTTGGCTTCAATTTCCCTTTTACAACACCAAAATAGAAGATCTAGTTACGATTGGAACTAAATTTTTGTATCTTCATCCATGGATCCCTAGTCATACTTATTCAATTGGAAGACTGGATCCAGTTCAAAAAAATTATGTTTCACGACTACATAATCCATTTTTATTTTTAATAAATAAAAATGAATTTCTAATAGGACTTTGGATACAAATCGTGAGAATGTATGTTCTTCCTCAAATATGCTATTGAGAGGTAAAGGATTAAACCTTTTTAAGAAATAAAGTTTTTGATCGGAGTATGAAAAAAAAATGGAGATACCCCTTCCCTTAACTATTTAAGTTTTTAATAGAACGAATCACACTTTTACCACTAAACTATACCCGCTACATATACATTATTGTATATAAATGGACTATTTGTCGAACAAAGGAGTGAGACGCAATCAAGATAGGATCCAAATTATGGTGTTGACGCATATTTAGTCCTGTTAGCCGGGGACTTAAAAGGGTAAAGGGCCCAAAGCTTTTCAAATTTTCAAATTTTTTAAATAACATACATAAATTTCAATAAGACTATATATATATATATCCTTGTTTTGTTGGATTGCTAGTATTTTCGGATTGAAAGGGTCATTGAAGCTAGACAAAAAGAGGTACTGGCCTGGCCGGTACTTAACTAAGACCCGGCCTGGGCCGGGGGAATAAATCTTTCATACAAAATCAAAGAAGTAAGGTATTCTTTCTATTGTATTGTAGATACTTGTTTCGAATCATTATCTAAATGTAATTCCTAATCAAATTCGTTCTTTATTTACTCTGAACTTACTTATTTTATATTAATGAAAAATAGGAAATTCCTAATATAAAATTTTATAATTGCATTTTATTTTTTATTTTATTTAATTATAAAATAATAATTTATTTATAATATATAATATTATATTAATATATATGTATATATGTAATAGTAATATAAGTAATATATATTAATTAGTAATATATATATTAATTCATAATATATGATATGAAATATTAAAATAAAATAAAGAAAATATTGAATTCTCCGTAATTTCTTTAATTTAAATTATTTCGATTTTCTTTTCCATTTGGAGTTTGGAGAGATGGCTGAGTGGACTAAAGCGTCGGATTGCTAATCCGTTGTACGAATTATTCGTACCGAGGGTTCGAATCCCTCTTTCTCCGCTCGCTCTGATTACTCGACCCGCTTGATACTTTCGATTTCGAACTTTCAAAAGGAATTTCAATTCCTTGAATTTATCATAGGTAAATTTATAGAATAGATAAAATAATAAGAAAAGTTTAGTAAGAAAAGTTTAGAAAAAAAATTATTCCTCACGTCCAGGATTACGTCCTGGATCATTAGATAAGAATCCGAAGATGAAGAGAGAAACAAAGAATATCACTACTGTGTAAACAAAGAGTTTAAGACTAAGCATTACACAACCTCCAAAATAATCTTATTTTCGAAAAAGGGAATAGATTACCTATTTTTTCTTTTCAACACATCTACTATTTTGTTTAATTTGTTTGTTTAATTTTACACGACCCCCTGCAAAAAAATTCAATTTTGGAAAAGAAAGTCATTTTTACAAATTTCTTTGTATTGTATGTAATAATATTTTTCTTTCTTACTTACAACTTACAAAAAACTTCTTGTCATATTGACAATTAGGTATTGTACGGGACCTAGACCTAGTAAACTCTTTGCTCACTGAAAGGTGAGAACGAGTAAATAAGCTGATCCAAATTCATCTTTGCGGTTATTTAATATTAATATACAATAATTGAAATTTTTGAATCGAGGGTTTATAATAATAATGTAATACTTAGTTGATCTTATTCATTTTTCGAATTTTATTATCGAATAAATCATGAATCGATTTGGATTTGGCAAAATGAGTCTATTTGGCAAAGTATTAAAAATTTTATCGAAAACTTACAGCAGCTTGCCAAACAAAGGCTAATAGAAAAAAGAAAAGAGGTATAACAGGCATAACATCTACGATTGGATTGAAAACCGCATAAGCTTCGGGCAATTTGGCAAAGAAAAAACTGTTCGAATAAAGGACAGAATTAAGACAGATACAGATTAAGCTAAAGATATTAAGCATAACAAATATTTCGTTCTTGTGTATTAGATAATTTTATTTTGATTGAATTATTTTTATAAGGGAAAAATGAAAAAGAAAGGAATTCTACTTTCATACATTATCTTAATTGAATTCTACGTAATGATCAATGAATTTTTTACATTATATATATAATTTATATGTCTTAAATCCTAGCAACAAAAATATGCTACATATGTATTTCATATGTATTTATTTTTCATATGTATTTATTATGTATTATGCAATGTACTTTTTGGGGTATTTTTTTGGGGGGGTTGACCAATAACTAATAAGACTAGTAGTCTTTACTAGTGCCAAAGGATAAAAATGGGGCGTGGCCAAGTGGTAAGGCAGCGGGTTTTGGTCCCGTTACTCGGAGGTTCGAATCCTTCCGTCCCAGATCCTATCTATCAGAAACAGAAGATAGGATCACACTGTATCCCACATAAAAATCCCACATAAAACAAAAAATCTTTAAGAGAACAAAAAGTTGTTCTGAATTCTTAGAATGTATTTTTTTCATTTTTAATTAAAATTATTTTTTGGTTTATCATTCACATTCAGAATATGCTCGTACTATGTTATATTCATTTTTAAGTTAGTTACCCATTTAACTAAATTGAATATAACATATTCATAAAATGTGAATTATCACATAATGCATTCTGAATTGCAGCGTGAAACAAAGGCATCCCTCTTCCCTTCCATACAACGCCTAAAGTAAAAAATCGGTATCCCAATTTTTCTATGTGGAGATGATACTAAAAAGTAGCGAGTTTTTGTTACTAATTTCATCAGTTTCATCATCAGTCTTAGAAAACCTCTAAAGTTATGGTATGGTAACAAAATAGGAGAATTGTCGGAATTCCATTTCTTTCTATCTTATATCTTAGATTCCTCAAATAAAAATTTTTGGAAATATATGTTTGTAAATCCATGTAATGTAAAGTAAGGATTGGGGGAAATTAGTATATTTCATATACTTGTACTTGAACTTTTTTATGAAATTGATGGAAAAATTGTCGAACCTGAAGTAAAAAGTAAAACAAAATACAAAAAAATCCATATACCATATAACCATAAAAAATCCATATGATCATATCATATAAAATAAACAAGGTAAAGTCCTATACTTATATATATAATATAATTGTAATTATTGTAATTATATAATATATAATTGTAAATAATTGTAATATGTTTAATAATATTTTTTTTATTTAATATTAATAATATTTAACATTTTTTTTATGAACTCTTGGTTGGTACTTGAAAAAGTATGATAAATCAATAGTTTCTAGAAATTTACGACCTTTTGTTTTGGGGTCGTTGGACGAGTTTATTTGATTAATAATGGATTTTGCTCCAGTTTTTTAAACTAAACATATTAAATTAAAATGAATAAATTTTAGTTTTATATGTTTTTTTTGTTTGTTATATTATATAAATATGTATTCTTCGTGATTGACTATCCTGAACAATCTGTTGGGGATGTAAATGAGTCTTTAGCAAACGTTTTTTTTTTTTTTATAAATATGTTTTATTCATATGATAGAATATCGAGGTAAATAAATTTTATTCTTACTGAACTTTACCCTTATCCCAGATTCGCAAAAAGTATATAGAATACTTTTTTATCCATAACTAGAAACTATCCATAGGTATAAAGTATGGACTATTATATACTGCTTGTTGAGCCAATGACTATTCATGATTACACATATTAAATGAAATATATTTAAGGTTAAATATATTTCATCGTGGTTTGAAATTCAATTGAATTTTATTTTTTTTTATATTAGAGGAATGTTATGGTAAAACTTCGTTTGAAACGATGTGGTAGAAAGCAACGTGCGACTTGAAGGACATGATCGGCTGTGGATTTTTACATCCACCATTTTACATAAAAATGAAGATGCTCTTGTCTCGACATAATTTGTTCTGTTCCATTAGGAATCTAATTTGTCTTAGATTGATAGTACGTGATGGAGCTCGAGTAGAAAAGATTGATTTATTTATCAAGTATCAAGGGGAAGAATCTAGGGTTAGTGCTAATCAATCAATAAGTTCGACCAACTTTGTAAATATATCCTAAATATCAATATAAAAAAATCGAAAGGTTTAAACTTGAAACAAGTAAAAAAAAAAACTTTTTTTTCTATAAAAAGAAAGGTGTATCCTAGGAAATCAATTCTTCGTATTCTATTTCTATAGGTATTCCATTTATATTTATATAGAAGAAAATAACAAAAAACAAAAGGTATGTTGCTGCCCTTTTGAAAAAGGAGTAAGGATCACCGAAGTAATGTCTAAATCCAATGATTTTACAAAGGAAAGATAAAGGATTCCGGAACAAGGAAACACTATTTTCAATTGTCTCAAGAAAGGGATCAGAATAATTGACTCGGGATGAGACAAACAAAAGAGGTTAGAGACGGCTCAATAAATGTTTAAGGATTCCCCTGGGACTATGTCAGAATTACCCAACTTGAGTTATGAGTACGAATGAAATTTTTTTCTCTCGAGTTCGAGCCGTATGAGGATAAAACCTCTTATACGTTTCTGGGGGAGATTGTTTATGTGCATCTATCCCAATGAGCCATCTATCGAATCGTTGCAATTGATGTTCGATCCCGACGAGAAGGGAGAGATCTTCGAAAAGTGGGTTTTTATGATCCGATAAATAATCAAACTTATTCAAACGTTCCTGCTATTCTATATTTCCTTGAAAAAGGTGCTCGACCAACAGGAACTGTTTCTGACATTTTTAGGAAAGCAGATTTATTTAAAGAAAAAATTTCGAGTTAGTTGTTAGTTAAAGTTAATTAGTTAAAATGAAAAGTTAATTAAAAGAAAAAAGACCAAAATAAAGAAAAAAGGGGGGGAGGAATAAATATATATAGTGTAATTATTTACATTTACCTACAATTTATTATCTATAATTTGTCCTTTTCCTGTTATAGGAATCCAGCAACAAACAAGGAATTAATCTTGTTTATCCTTTATTGATTGAATAAACCTGTCTGTCTTTATCTCTTCCTTATTTTATAAAAATTTCTGATTTATTTATATATTTTTTTTTGTGCCAATCCAACAAAAATCTTTATTTGATTTACTTCAGTTTTTTATTCGTTTTATCACCATTCTAGTCATATTTATATTGACAATGTTATATTGAACAAATATAATTGATCGTAGATAAAGAAATCTCCTTATCCCGACCCTATCCTATATTGTATTATTGGATTTGGTTTTCAATTCACTTCAGTCAAATGATGGGTTTTTATTGCCGGGTTTACTGTCATAGAAGATGTTTTTTTTCCTTAAGTCGGGTTAAATAAAAAAATGTATAAATAAACGGTTGGTCCGTCGGAATTTTGGCATTTCTATTAGGAATTTGGTGCTTTTTACTATGATCTATACATTTTTTTTCTAATTGATCAATAAATCAACAAGAAAGATTTGTTCTTAGTTCAATGTTTTGATGGGGTCGCACAGTCTAATTCAATTGGTTTTTTATTTCGATCGTATCTACATATCCGACTTTTATTTTGAAGGGTTGGGTTGCTAACTCAACGGTAGAGTACTCGGCTTTTAAGTGCGACTATGATCTTTTACACATTTTGATGAAGCAATAAATTCGTCCAGACTTTTGGTAGAGTCTATAAGACCACGACTGATCCTCAAAGGTAATGAATGGAAAAAGCAGCATGTCGTAATACGTAATATAATAAAAAAATAAAATAATAAATCTATTATTTTATTTTTATTGAAAAAATTTCAAATTAAAATGAAAGTGAAATTAAGAATTTCTCCTTACTCAATTCTTACAATTTTTTTTGGTAGGGAAGTGGATAAAACAAATTCAAATTTATAGTTTGGTCTAGTGAATAAATGGATAGAGCTTCATGGCTCCAATTCCAATTCTGATAAACCAAAAAGCAACGAGCTTATGTTCTTAATTTGAATTAAATGATTACCCGATCTAGTTAGACGTTAAAAATGGATTAGTGCCTGGTACGGGAAAGGATGGGGTCTCCCGTGAGGAGACCATTGATTCTTTTTTTTTTTTATGAATCCTAAATATTTATTATTATGGGTTAGAGACGAATGTGTAAAAGAAACAGTATACTGATAAAGATAATTAATTCCAAAATCAAAAGAGCAATCAGGTTGCAAAAATAAAGGGTCATTATCCTCTTGTAATTATAACGAAGATAAACCATTTTTTCTAGAAAAAGGGGAGTAAAAAAACCTATTGATTGGATTTTCTCTTTCCTTTACAGGTTTATTATTATTATTGTATATATACATAATCTTCTTTATTATATTTATTATACATAATATACATAATACTCTGTTTTGACCATATTGCACTATGTATTAGTTATTTTATAACTCAAGAAGTTCTTTCTACCTCTGCTTCACGTGGGGAAATATAAATGGAAGAATTACAAGGATATTTAGAAGAAGATAGATCTCGGCAACAACAGTTTCTATATCCACTTCTCTTTCAAGAATATATTTACGTATTTACTTATGATCATGGGTTAAATAGTTCAATTTTTTATGAACCCCAAAACTCCTTGGGTTATGACAATAAATTTAGTTCAGTACTTGTGAAACGTTTAATTATTCGAATGTATCAAAAAAATTATTTGATTTATTCGGTTAATGATATTTACCAAAATATATTTATCGGGCATAACAATTATTTTTATTTTAATTTTTTTTCTCAGATTCTATCTGAAGGTTTTGCAGTCATTGTAGAAATTCCATTTTCGCTGCAGTTAATATCTTCCCTTGAAGAAAAAGAAATACCAAAATCTCACAATTTACAATCTAGTCATTCAATATTTCCTTTTTTAGAGGATAAATTATTGCATTTAAATTATCTGTCCGATATACTAATACCCTATCCCGTCCATATGGAAATCTTGGTCCAAATGCTTCAATCTTGGATCCAGGATGTTCTCTCTTTACATTTATTGCAGTTCTTTCTCCACGAATATTATAATTGGAATAGTCTCATTATTCCGAAAAAATCTATTTACGTATTTTCAAAAGAAAATAAAAGACTATTTTGGTTCTTATATAATTTATATATATATGAATACGAATTTCTATTAGTGTTTCCTTGTAAACAATCCTCTTTTTTACGATTAATATCTTCTGGAGTCCTTCTTGAGCGAATACATTTTTATGTAAAAATAGAACATCTTGGAGTGTGCCGAATTTTTTG